GAATATGAAGATGTATCTTTCTATTCGTTAAAAAAACCTAGATGGAAAAAGACAACTGTGGTAGATCGCGATGTATATAATAGTGAGGTAGTATGGGACAAAAAATAAATCCACTCGGTTTCCGACTTGGTATAACCCAAAGTCACCATTCCCTTTGGTTTGCAAAACCAAAAAATTATTCTGAGGACCTACAAGAAGATCAAAAAATAAGAGACTTTATTAAAAATTATATTCAAAAGAATATGAGAATATCCTCCGGCGCGGAGGGAATTTCGCATATAGAGATTCAAAAAAGAATCGATTTAATCCAGGTCATAATCTTTATGGGATTCCCAAAGTTATTAATAGAAAGTAGACCGCGAGGGGTCGAAGAATTACAGATAAATCTACAAAAAAAATTTCATTATGTGAACCGAAAACTTAACATTGCTATCACAAGAATTGCAAAGCCTTATGGAAATCCTAATATTCTTGCAGAATTTATAGCCGGACAATTAAAGAATAGAGTTTCATTTCGAAAAGCAATGAAAAAGGCTATTGAATTAACTGAACAAGCGGATACAAAAGGAATTCAAGTACAAATTGCAGGACGTATCGACGGAAAAGAAATTGCCCGTGTCGAATGGATCAGAGAGGGCAGGGTTCCCCTACAAACCATTCGAGCTAAAATAGATTATTGTTCCTATACAGTTCGGACTATCTATGGGGTCTTGGGCATCAAAATTTGGATTTTTATAGACAAGGAAGAGGAATAATAAAACTTTCCTTGTTTTTTCCTTCTATCCATTTTGATAGAAGGAAAAAGGGAAAACTCGTTCATTCTTTTTCCTACCAATCAAACTAATTCTTAATTCTATGGGGTTGAATAAAAATTCAATTGACTTTTTGATATAATTGCTATGCTTAGTGTGTGACTCGTTGGTTTTTTTTAGGGTTAGGGTTACAAAAGACCGGCCCGATAGTATGAAAACCGATTCATCACTTCATATTATCTGGATCTAAAGAACCAGTCAAGATATGTTAAATCAGTCATATCTTTGTAGCAACTGAAATAATTAAACTTGAACTTTTTTAAATTTAAAGAAAAATTACAGAAGAAAGGTGTGGATAAATGGAAGGATGAGAGAAAGAGAGAAAAAAATATCAATGATATAGAATTCCAATATGGAAGGTCTATGAGTCATTTCATAAAAGACAGTGTAATAAAGCATCAATACTAATTGATTCATACATAATGAAATATTTCATGAATTTCTTTCTTATATTATAGAAGAAAAGAAAAAACTCAAGAGCTTCGAGTCAATAAAGACTAAGAAGGTTGACTCAAGAATAAATTGGATTATGAGCTCCATTGTAGAATTCTGACCTAATCATTTAGTACGAAGTGGTGGAAACGAAGGAACCTGTGAATGCAAAATTTTTTATTAAAGAAACGAATCTTAAAAATTCACTAGTTAGGATGGCGAAATTAACCGGAAACCAGTTCATCTATTCGGAAAAGTAACGAACAGGTGCTAGGACTCAAATAGAGATTGCAAGAGTAAATATTCGCCCGCGAAAACCTTATTTTTTAATTGGTAAACTCGTATAAAGGACAAAAGACAATAAAGATTTAGTAGGACGTTAGAAAAAAATAAAATTTTTCTAAAAATGTTCTAATAGCTATTCAAATAAATTGAAATTCTATTTCGAATCCTTTTATTCGCGAGGAGCTGGATGAGAAGAAACCCTCACGTCCAGCTCTGTAGTAGAGATGGAATTTGGAAACAACCATCAACTATAACCCCAAAAGAACTAGATTCCGTAAACAACACAGAGGAAGAATGAAGGGAATGTCTTATCGAGGTAATCATATTTGTTTCGGTAAATATGCTCTTCAGGCACTTGAACCCGCTTGGATCACATCGAGACAAATCGAAGCAGGTCGCCGGGCAATGACACGAAATGCACGCCGTGGTGGAAAAATATGGGTCCGTCTCTTTCCAGACAAACCAGTTACAGTAAGACCTGCTGAAACACGTATGGGTTCGGGGAAAGGATCCCCTGAATATTGGGTAGCTGTTGTTAAACCGGGGCGAATACTATATGAAATGGGTGGAGTAACCGAAAATATAGCTAAAAGGGCTATTTTAATAGCAGCATCCAAAATGCCTATACGAACTCAATTTATTATTTCGGGATAAAAATGTAGAACGTACAGAAATGAGTCTTGGGGATGAAACAAAATCACCTATTTCTTTTTTAGACTTAGACAAACAATATTTCTTTTATTTTCTTCATCCTTTACATTGGAAGAATAGATTCAAAAATTTATATGATTCAACCTCAGACCCATTTAAATGTAGCGGATAACAGCGGGGCTCGAAAATTGATGTGTATTCGAATTATAGGAGCTAGTAATCGCCGATATGCTCATATTGGTGACGTTATTGTTGCTGTGATCAAAGAAGCAGTACCAAATATGCCCCTAGAAAAATCAGAAGTAGTCAGAGCTGTAATTGTTCGTACCTGTAAAGAACTTAAACGTGACAGCGGTATGATAATACGATATGATGACAATGCTGCAGTTGTGATTGATCAAGAAGGAAATCCAAAAGGAACTCGAATTTTTGGGGCAATCCCCCGCGAATTGAGACAATTAAATTTTACTAAAATAGTTTCATTAGCTCCCGAAGTATTATAAAAAAAGAGATCTAAATCTTTGGGGTATTTGAAGGGAAAGGGAAATAGATTAAGAACTAGATTAATTCGTAGCTTGTGTTTCGCGCATATACCTTGAAAATTTTATATTCATAAACCAAAAAAAAAAAAAAGGAAAACATGTTAATTATATCCAATTTTGGGAAGCCAAAAGTTTTAGTTCATCATGGGTAGAGACACTATTGCTGAGATAATAACCTCTATACGAAATGCTGATATGGATAGAAAAAGAGTTGTTCGCATAGCATCTACTAATATTACCGAAAATATTGTTAAAATCCTTTTCCGAGAAGGTTTTATCGAAAACGTCAGAAAACATCGAGAAAAAAACAAAAATTTTTTGGTTTTAACCCTGCAACATAGCAGGAATAGGAAAAGACCTTATAGAAATTTGTTAAATTTAAAACGGATCAGCCGACCCGGTCTACGAATCTATTCTAACTCTCAACGAATTCCTAGAATTTTAGGTGGAATGGGGATTGTAATTCTTTCCACTTCTCGAGGTATAATGACAGATCGGGAAGCTCGACTAGAAGGAATCGGCGGAGAAATTTTATGTTATATATGGTAATCCATTTAATATCCAAATGAAATCCGAAACCTCTTCCTATTAAAAAAAGAAAAAGAAAGGGGGATGAGTTGTCTAATATCGTTTCTCCTCCATTAGTTGATACCTCAAGGGGGCTTTACCTGGAATGAAAGAACAAAAATGGATTCATGAAGGTTTAATTACTGAATCGCTTCCCAATGGCATGTTCCGGGTTCGGTTAGATAATGAGGATCTGATTCTAGGTTATGTTTCGGGAAAGATCCGGCGTAGTTTTATACGGATACTACCCGGAGATAAAGTCAAAATTGAAGTAAGTCGTTATGATTCAACCAGAGGACGTATAATTTATCGACTCCGAAACAAGGATTCGAAAGATTAGGTGATTTTTATTCAATATGATTCGAGATTAAAAATTTCAAGAAACTTATTTTCTACCAAGAAGTAGATTCAGAATTAAGATAAGGAATGACAAATATGAAAATAAGAGCTTCTGTTCGTAAAATTTGTGAAAAATGTCGTCTAATTCGTAGACGGGGGCGCATTAGAGTAATTTGTTCCAACCCAAGACATAAACAAAGACAAGGATAAAGGGCTAATCAGATTCACTAAAGGGCTCAGCGTACAAATAAAGAATCTGTTTTGACATGAAATGAATATATCCATATATTTCTGACTCATATTTATGAGATGATACAATATGGCAAAAGCTATACCGAGAACTGGTTTACGTAGAAATGTACGTATTGGTGCACGTAAAAGTGCACGTAAAATACCAAAGGGAGTTATTCATGTTCAAGCAAGTTTTAATAATACCATTGTCACAGTTACAGATGTACGGGGTCGGGTGGTTTCCTGGTCCTCAGCCGGTACTTGTGGATTCAAGGGTACGAGAAGAGGGACACCCTTTGCCGCTCAAACTGCAGCAGCAAATGCTATTCGTACAGTAGTAGATCAAGGTATGCAACGAGCAGAAGTCATGATAAAAGGTCCCGGTCTCGGAAGAGACGCCGCATTACGAGCTATTCGTAGAAGTGGTATCCTATTAACTTTTGTACGGGATGTAACCCCTATGCCACATAATGGCTGTAGACCTCCGAAAAAAAGACGTGTGTAGAAATAAACAGTGAATCTATTTCAATAGAAACAAGAGAAATAAATAATTTAATCAAAAAAAATATTATTACTATGGTTCGAGAGAAAGTAACAGTATCTACTCGGACACTACAGTGGAAGTGTGTTGAATCAAGAACAGACAGTAAACGCCTTTATTATGGTCGATTTATTCTGTCTCCACTTATGAAAGGACAAGCCGACACAATAGGCATTGCGATGCGAAGAGCTTTGCTTGGAGAAATAGAAGGAACATGTATCACACGTGTAAAATCCGAGAATGTCTTCCACGAATATTCTAGTCTAACGGGTATTCAAGAATCGGCCCACGAAATTATAATGAATTTGAAAGAAATTGTATTGAGAAGTAATCTATATGGAACTTGTGACGCGTCTATTTGTGTTAGGGGTCCTGGATATGTAACTGCTCGAGATATCATCTTACCACCTTATGTAGAAATTGTCGACAATACACAACATATAGCTAGGCTGACAGAACCTATTAATTTGCATATTGGATTAGAAATTGAGAGAAATCGCGGATATTTTATAAAGATGCCACATAACTTTCAAGATGGAAGTTATCCTATAGATGCTGTATTCATGCCTGTTCGAAATGTGAATCATAGTATTCATTCCT